AATGATTAGAGAATTGGTTTATATGGATCCTTACTGGGTTAGACCATAGGGACAAATGGCATTGCCAAAAATTTACAAGGTAATATTTCCATTTATTTGGGGGCCTGCCTTTTGACGCCAGAATCGCTTTTCCTTGATACCTAACATAGTGCATCAAAGGATCTTTGAACAACCATAGCACGGGCGGAAAATCATTCGAAACGACTTCTACAAGAGTCTTTCTTTTTCCATAGAAATATATTCGCTCAAAAAGAGTTCCAGAAGATGTTGATCGTAAATGAGAAGATTGGTTACAAAGAAAAATGAAGATGGATTCGTATTCACATACATAAGAATTATATAGAAACAAGAAAAATCTTTGATTACTTTTTGAAACAATAGAAATGGATTTCTTTGGCGTTGGAGTACTAAGCCTATTACCACTCTGATACTCATAGAGAAGGAAGCGTAATAAATGCAAAGAAGAGGCATCTTTCAACCAGGAGCGAAGAGTTTGAACCGCTAGTTCCAGATGGATGGGGTAGGGTATTAGTATATCTGACACATAATTTAAATGTACAAAATTGTCTTCTAAAAAAGGAAATATTGAATGAATTGATCGTAAATTTTGCGATTTGACTATTTCTTTTCTTTCTACGGAAGCTACTAATCTTAGGGAAAATGGAATTTCCACAATGACTGCAAATCCCTCTGATATAATTTGCGAATATAAATTTTTGTTATGTCCCAACAATAGATTTTGGTTGGAATCATTAGCAGAAATAATCAAATAATTCTGTTGACACATTCGAGTAATTAAACGTTTCACCACTAGTGAACTGGATTTATTATCATAACCAAAATTATCCAACAAAATGAATCTATTTAAAACATGATCATGAGCCAGTGCATAAATATACTCCTGAAAGATAAGCGGATATAGGAAGTCCTGTTGCCAAAATTTATCGAGTTCAAAATATCCTTGAAACCCCCCCATTTGAAATTAAATTGGAACCAAAGATAGGTGATTTCTTGGATTATCAAATGATACATAGTGCGATACGGTCAAAACAAGGTAGTAATAAAAGAATATATACCTCGGAGACAGGTAAGCTCATCAACGGACTCTCTATCCTCATCCTCTTTGTTTTTCATCTACTAGGTTTATGTTCATTATAGGATAACAAGATGGCAAGATGGTTAGAAATCTTTTAGTTTTTAAACCCAATCGCTCTTTTGATTTTGGAAAGAATTCTCTTTATCAATATACTGTTTCTTCTACACATTCATCTCCAGTTAATTTAATAATGAAGAATAGCGACATAGTTAGGATTCATTATTCAAATGGATAATCCACTCATAGGAGAAGCTTTTCCCGCATCAGGCACTAATCTATTTTTAACATCTATCTAATTAGATCGGGTAATCATTCAAAATAAGAACAGAAGCCCGTTGCTTTTTTGTTTCCCTATAATTGGAGCCAGAAGGCTCTATCCATTTATTCACTCGACCCAACTTTGAATTCATTTTGTTTCGTCCCGTCCCGATCAAAGACTTCAAACAAGTCTTTGTACCGATCCGGTAAGAATGCAATATTCTCAGGATTCTCCATTGCTACGACATGCTATTTTTTCCATTCATTCCCTTTCAGGATCAGTCGTGGTCTTACAAACTCTACCGATGGTATGGACGAATCCCTTACTTCATCAAAATGGGTAAACGATCCTAGCCGCACTTAAAAGCCGAGTACTCTACCGTTGAGTTAGCAACCCAAAAACAAAAAAAAAAAATTAGGATGTGTAAATGTCAATACAGTCAAAATAAATCAATTTGATTGCATGACACAATCAAAACATTGAACTAAGAATAAAATAAAAAAGAAATCGAAATTTTTTTTTTAATAGCTTCTGAACTGAACATAAAAATGAAGAGATCAGATGAAAATGCAATTAAAAAAAAATGAAAGGGGTCTATCAATTTGTACATTTATATCTATATTTATATTTCGAATTTCATTTTTTTTCACTTAAATTTAAATGAAGAATTATTGTATCACAGCGAATTCAACAAACCCGTCAATTGACTGAAGTAAAGTAAAAAACCGAACCTATGGGACAGCAATAAATAGATTTATACTTATACACGATCAAATTATATTTGTTCGATACACTGTTGTCAATATAAATGTTGCGAAAAGAATACAATGGTGAAAATGGAAAGAAATTCCATTTTAAAATTTAAATATTAAGGACTGGTGTTGGATTGGCACTACGTAGATAATCTACATAGATACAAAATAGATGGATATAAAAAGGTGTAGATAGAAGAAAAAGGAGGAAAAAAGATCCGAGTTATTCACTCAATATATATAAGTCGAGCGAAGTGGTTATATAACAATAGAACGTAGGATTCTACGGGAACAATAACAGAAGGAGGAATAGCCAAGAAAAAGTTATACTATTTGTTTGTATTTAATTACTTGAATTTCGTTTGATTAAAGCGAAGTTCCTTAAAAACCTCTGCCTTCTTTAAAATATCATGAACAGTTCCCGTAGGTTGAGCCCCTTTTTCAAGAAAATCGAGAATAGCAGGAACATTTGAATAAGTTTGATTCTTTATCGGATCATAAAAACCAACTTTCCGAAGATCTCTCCCTTCTCTTCGGGATCGAACATCAATTGCAATGATTCGATAGACCGCTCATTGGGATAGATGAAAATACCCCCCCTAGAAACGTATAAGAAGTTTTCTCCTCGTACGGCTCGAGAAAAAAGGATTCGAAGTTATGTAGAATTATAATGGAAAATAGATCCATAAAATTAATGGAAAATAGATCCATAAAATCATCAAATCAATTAGACACTATGATTAAAGTCTTTTTTTTTCGTTTAGGAAAGCAAAAATATTGTACTCATAACTCAAGTGGGCTAACTCTCAAATAGCTCAAAGAAAATCCTTAAGCCATTTCGTTTTTTGAGTGGTCTCTAATCCCTTTCTTATCTCGTTTAGAATCTATTTTTATTCTTCCGATTTAGTTGTTGAGACAATGAAAAAAGGTGTTTCCTTGTTCCAGGATCCTGTATCTTTTATTTGAATCATTGGGTTTAGACATTACTTCGGTGATCCTTAATCCTTTCAAAATGGCAGCAACATACCTTTTTTTGTGATTTCTTTCTATCAAAGAATCATCAGAACGGTGGATTCGCGTGTGTTACACTTTTGATTGAAAAAGTTTTACCAAGTCCAACAAATTTTACTTTTGGATTTGAAACTTTCTCGATATTGAATCCTTTAGATTTCTATATCGAAGCTATACTTACGAAGTTATTCAAACTTATTCATTGACACTAACCCTAGACCCTTGCCCTTGAGACTTGAGAAATGAATCAATACTTTCGACTCGAGCTCCATCATATACTATGTTACCTTTTACATTACAACCCAAGCCAAGAAAAAAACAGGTGGATTCTAGTCGAACAGAACAAAGGATGTCGAGCCAAGAGCACTTTTATTCTTAATAAAATGGTGGATTTAAGAATCCACAGCTGATCATGTCCTTCAAGTCGCACGTTGCTTTCTACCACATCGTTTCAAACGAAGTTTTACCATAACATTCCTCTAATTTGGAACCAGTATGTAAGTGATTCAATTATGGAATCATGAATAATCATTGGTTCGATCAGTAAATAAGAATCTATACTTGACTTTTTTCCTTGTATATGGATATGGATGGGTAGCTATTTTCTGAAAACGTCTCAGCAATAATTTCTTTATCCCATATTTATCAGATAAACTGAACAATTGTCACTGGAAGTAATTAAATTCTGGATATTCTATAATTAACTAGTAAAATTTAAGGGATCACAAATCTTTTTGACAAAAATACAAACACCGTTGTTACTGAAATAGAATGATGATAATACATATCATACGTAAAGTTTTCTGTAACTTTTGTAACCTTTCCAGAAAAGAAATCAAATTTAATAGAATGTATGAACGACCCCTCGCCTCAAATGTTACAACGATTTAGAACTGTTTTTAGTCGATCCAAACACAAAAATGCCTAAAAACGAGATGAGATTCAAAGAAAATAGATCTGTTACATATGTAATTTACTTGATCGTTTGTTAATGAGATTCAGACGGATAAATATATAAAAACGGGTACCGATTAAGTTCTATCGAACCCCCCAATGCTAGGGGAATGATGGGGATGATCAACCCTAAAAAAAGGGGTCCATATGATATTAAGGCGTTATTCCTATTTTTTTATTTTACCTCAACTTTTTTAGTCAAACTGGTGTGGATCTATGTTCCCATCTGACCTGGATCACAACTAGATACTAGATTAAGTTACATCTCTTTATCATTGGAACGAAATTTAGTTTGCAAAAAAATATGATTCAGCGAACAATCAGTAAAAATAAGAAACAAGAATCATATTCTATCCACTACTCCACTCTTAAACAGAGTCTTGCTCAAAAAAGCAATTGTTTTCCGGGTGCTCTGGGACGGAAGGATTCGAACCTCCGAATAGCGGGACCAAAACCCGTTGCCTTACCACTTGGCCACGCCCCATTTAGATTTCTATTATGCACTAATAAACACTATTATGAGTGTTGGTTATTCGTCAATTCCAGTGTATCTATCTAATATATTTATTATACTAATATATTTGTTGATAGGATTTTACCACGTGTAGATATAGAATTAAACTGGAATTGATTGATCATTACATATAATTTAATTAAGATATAAGATATTGTATAAAAGTATGATTTCTTATATTCTCTTTTGAGAATTGAAGGATTTTGGATTGGGTGAGTGAGATCAAAGGATTTTTTGGTCTACTTTACTTTCGTCATTATTTTTTGCCTTATATCAATAAGATATCAATAACTCAATCAAAATACAATTATCTCCAAGAAAAAAAATCTTTGTTTGTTATGCTTAATATTTTAAGTTTGATCGGTATCTGTCTTAATTCTACCCTTTATTCGAATAGTTTTTTCTTTGCCAAAT